CAGTAAATGGGAATTCACTGAGATTAAATCTTTGTGAGATCGTCAATAGTGTACCAAGGGTGTCTTTAGAGTATACCGAATCAGTATAGCTATCCTTCTTCTGACACAGCAACGCAATTTCACAATCAGTATCGAAATGGAGTGCTAGATAATTTATTTTTTTTTCTTTTATTGTTGCTTGTCAATGTTATATATCATTCAATAGAGAATTTATCAAATTCCTGTAGTAGTATAATAGTAGTATAAGGGTTCTCTCCATTATTGGCTTCGGATTAGAAACTGAAAATCAGATATAATGTGAATCCGACGGATTGCTTTCGAATAATTCACGAGGGAGATTCTCATATTCCTTTCTAATTCAATTAGATGCGAAATCTATAAATATTCTTTCTTTTTGTAGTTGTAGAAGATGTTTTTTGTTGGAACCCCCTCCTTTTTTCATTTTTAAGGAATTGATTTGTTGTCCAGTAACAAGTAAGACTAGTAGATAGTCTTCGATGAAAGAAAGAGAACAAGCAAGGAATAAAATAAGAATCAATATTCACGATGCAAGCATTGTTGTATTAGACCCTTTGGGTCTTTCGTGACCTAATTCGAATTAGAAAGTCGGGGCTTTCTAATTTGAAATATGTAAAGAAAAAATGTATAACCTAGTTTTGCACGATTAGATTCTGCAAAACTATTTTTCTTCTTATTCGAGATATTATGTGAATGAACCTACTACTGAATCTAATGAGTTCAAATTAAAGTAAAAAAAGGGAAAGTAATAAAGTAAGAGGCATTATACTATAAGATCATTTTTGGTTCGAAAATACACAATATATTCGATACAATAATAAAAAAAAAAGAAAAAATAAATAATAGAAATGATTTTCCAATTTCAAATTTTAAGCGATTCAAATTCATTTATTTTTTGAATGCAGTTACCCAACACAGTTTTTTATTATTTAAAATTATTTATTATTATTTATAATAATAATATTAATATAATATAATCTATTAATATAATATTAGTATAGTAATTATTAGTATAGATAGTAATTATTAGTATAGTAATATTTGTTTTTAAGAATTGCACAATGAATCGAATCTGTTGATTCGGAATCACGGGATGAATAGATATCACCGATGATGAATTGATTTCTTACTTATGTCACTCTATTTTTTTATTACTATTTATAATGATAATAATTGCTGGATCAAAAACTTTCAATTGAACTTATTCTTTCAATTGGTATTTTTGTTTATCTCTTTCAAAACCAAAATTGAAATTTAGGGAAGTGCTTTATAAACATATGTATAAAAAAGAATAACATATTTCATTTAGCCTCTTTATGCCTACTATAACTAGTTATTTCGGTTTTCTACTAGCGGTTTTAACTATAACTTCAGCTCTATTTATCAGTTTGAACAAGATACGACTTATTTGAAATTAATTGAATGAATAATTCCTAAAAAAAAAAGAAATCTTTCTGTGGTATTCCATATATTCTATAGTTTCTTACCGTGTCAATTTCAAATTCTTGTAAGATTCATGTGCAATACGAATTAATATTTAAGAATAGATATTACCTCTCCCTTTCTCCTTTCAAACAAATTGAAATGATTGAAGTTTTGCTATTTGGAATTGTCTTAGGTCTAATTCCTATTACTTTGGCTGGATTATTTGTAACTGCATATTTACAATACAGACGTGGTGATCAGTTGGACCTTTGATTAATTAATATCTCGTTTTTTGATTGACCCCCTACTTGTTTTAATTTTAATCCATAGGGGGTCAAATTTAGATTACTGTTCAATTATTTCATTGTAATTTTCGACCTAAGAATAACAAACAAGAATGGAATCACGCTCTGTAGGATTTGAACCTACGACATCGGGTTTTGGAGACCCACGTTCTACCGAACTGAACTAAGAGCGCTTTCTAAATATTTTGTAACCCTAATATATTTTTGCACGCATCTACTATTATATTATATTATTTATATTCTATAGAATTTAATTCTATAGAATATTGTAAAATTAAAGAATGATCATATTATGTATTGGATTATGGATACCCAATTTGAATCGATTTCAATTAATCCCTTGTTACTGCTCATAAGATAAGTAATAGGTAGGGATGACAGGATTTGAACCCGTGACATTTTGTACCCAAAACAAACGCGCTACCAAGCTGCGCTACATCCCTTTCCATTGGTCGACAGTGTCATTGTAGAGAATACCTGTATTGTTTTCCACATCTTTATTTTATCCATTCATATACAAAAATTATCTTGTCATTTATTTTTTTTATCTCATATCATATAACATATTATTAAGTATAATAAATTATATACGTAACTTATAATTAAACCCGCTGTAAAAAAAAATGAATATAATATTTTTCGGGAATGTTGAGACATAAAAATAAAAGGGTGTTTTTTTTTTCTTTTTTTTTTAAGAAAAGGAATAGCTACTGAATCGTTGTACATTTCAATTTGAATTAGGCATTCCGCGTACAAATACAAGTGATCATTAATTACATATATGTCTGATCATATATGTATTACAAATTACAATAAATAAGGAGGATTAAAAATGCGAGATCTAAAAACATATCTCTCCGTGGCACCGGTAGTAAGTACTTTATGGTTTGGGGCTTTAGCAGGTCTATTGATAGAGATCAATCGTTTATTCCCGGATGCGTTGATATTCTCCTTTTTTTAATTCTCGTTCTAGTTATTGACATGGGAGGGGGTGAAGAAGATTAGAGATATAATCAAATATCAGTGACTAATCCCTCCCCTTCCCTTCTTTGAATTTTCGAATTTATTAAATTATAATAAGTTTGAAAAGAGAAAGAATAAAAGTGGATTCAACTTCAGTAAAACTCGGAACTCGGACCGGGACTCTAAATTAAATTGAATTTAAATTAATAAGATAAGAGAATGAGAATGGAAATTGATGGCTAGGTCAACAATATCATACAAAATACTTAAATGAAAAATGAAATACTTTACTGGGATTATAAATATAGTTAGAAATTATTATATTACTTATTTTATTATATTAATTATATTACTATCTCTTGATTTCAACGAAATCTTTCAGAATTTGATTTCGAGTTAGCAACTTCTATTTTTTTTTTTCGTTACTTTCTTCTTTTTGGATCGGAAAATGGAATAATTGGTTAAAAAAAAATCCAAAGGAGGTTCATGGCCAAGGGTAAAGATGTTCGAGTAACAGTTATTTTGGAATGTGCCAAATGTACTCGAAATGGTGCTAATAAGGAATCAATGAGTATTGGTATTTCCAGATATATTACTCAAAAGAATCGACATAATACGCCTAGTCGATTGGAATTGAGAAAATTCTGTCCCTTTTGTTACAAACATACAATTCATGGGGAGATAAAGAAATAGATCAAACTGATCCGATCGCCTGTATGTCACCCTTACAAGGCAAGGAAAATGAAAAATGATATAAATGATATATATATATATATATTCTATATATATATATATTCTATATAACATATATTTAAAGATAAAGAACCCAAAATTCCTCATCGAAGTAGGATTTTCGGGATAAGGAATAAACAAATCATGGATAAACCCAAGCGACTCTATTTTAAATCCAAGCGATCTTTTCGTAGGCGTTTGCCCCCGATTGGATCGGGGGATCAAATTGATTATAGAAACATGAGTTTAATTAGTCGATTTATTAGTGAACAAGGAAAAATATTATCTAGACGGGTGAATCGATTAAACTTAAAACAACAACGATTAATTACTAGTGCTATAAAGCAAGCTCGTATTTTATCTTTGTTACCTTTTCTTAATAATGAGAAACAATTTGAAAGAGGTGAGTCGCCCACTAGAACTACTGGTCTTAGAATCAAAAAGAAATAGGTTTATTCTTCACTTGAATCAAAATTCCAATACGAACTCAAAGGCGGATTGATGTTTTGTTCGAAAAATTCGCGAATCCAGATTTTGATTGTCCTATCATAAGAAAAAAAAAGAATCAATCTTTTTTTATTGAACGTGTTGTTTGTTCATTTTGGCGACCTTATCATATTTATTATATTTTATCATACTAATTTCTATTTTCTATTCTACCTTCCCGGAGTGAATTCTCCAGCGAACTCCATTTAAAATTTAAAACATTCCCATGAATTCCTTCCAATCTACTTATTTTATAATTTCATTGGAAATCATATAAAGACAATTTCTATTTAATATAGCTATTTGCGCAACTATTTTACGATTAAGAAGCAACTGCCTCTTGTATAGATTGTGTATTAACTTATTATAACTATAGTATGCACTATTCTCGCGAATTACTGCATTTATCCGAGTGATCCACAAACGACGAAGATCTCTCTTTTTCCTACCTCTATCCCGATAAGCCGAAAACAAAGCTCTTATTTTCTGTTGAGTAATAGTTCTAGTAAGTCTTGAATGAGCCCCTCGAAAACTTGATGCAAATAAACGAATTTTTGTTCTACGTCTTCGAGCTATATATCCTCGTTTAATTCTGGTCATTGAATAAATGAAACTTCGATGAATAACTAATGGATTTCCCTTCTTTCAGTTATTCCTTTTCCCTTTCCTAATTTTTTAATAACAAAACGGATTCGTCCAATGTATAAAATAAAAACTCCAATGGCTTTTACTACTATAACCTTCCCGACCACGATTTTTTATTTTTTTTCTTCTAGGCATTTCACCTCGAAATAAAAATAAGAAATTGTATGGATAGTGATACTAGATATTAAAAAAAACATATTAAATAAAAACACAAAGTAGTAAATCTAAATGGATAAAAAAATCGTGGGTTCCATCGTTTCTATGGTTACTTTTTAAACGGCGAGGTCCCCTCTATACACCGGAGCCCCTTCTTTCATTTAATCAATGCTATTGTTAACTTGTACAGTTCACACTCTTTGGCTCTACAATTATCCAGTAATCAGTCTTTCACAACGAGATCTACCTATACAGTAACGATATTTAATTATGAAGATTAGCTGTGTAGCTGACCCTGTTAGTCCGTTGTTGCAAGAGTAAGGGCATAATCTTTTTGCCTTTTAATTTAAATAAGATTTTCCCTGCTTAATGGATAACCATTTGCTACCAATGGGAAATTCTTTTTCATCTTATGAAATTGAAAATTGAGACTCTTGGATTTACACCAATAGAAAAGAAACCATAAAATTTGATAAACAATAAAAGGATATGATAGATCCTTTTTATATAGTGAATGGAGTTCTTCCATTTTAGCCTATTTATTGGTACTGATCATTGATACTGGAAAAAATGGGTTCTTTTGTCCCAGTCCATGCTCTGAACGAGTCACACATACACCCTAGTACATGTTCCTCGTCGCTGAGGGCATCCCCCAAGGGCGGGGGATTTCGTGACATTTCTGATTGGCTGTCGTGTCTTTCTAATAAGTTGTTTAATAGTTGGCATGTTGACTCGTATACATAATGAATTGGTTTAGATCGATCCTAACCGGATGATTAGGAATTACTTCTATATTGATAATTCTATATTAATAGATTCATTAATATAATACTATATCAAACCCCGGTAGGTAAGAAGATCAAATTTTTAATTGCGTATTTTATTTTCGTGAAATCCCTGTTATTTTTTATTCTACCGCTACAAGATCAACAATTCCATGAGCTTGGGCTTCTGTTGCTGACATAAAAACGTCTCTTTCCATGTCTTCGGATACAACCCATAAAGGTTTGCCCGTTCTTTGTACATAAACCCTTGTGATGGTTTCGCGTAACTTCAGCAGTTCTTCCGCTTCCTGGATAAATTCTCCCGTTTGTGCCTCATAAAAAGAACTAGCAGGTTGATGGATCATTACCCTGATTATATAACATAAAAAACGGTTCTTCTATCTCGAAGATAAATCAAAGAGAACAAATCAAATAAAGAATAATAAATACTACGAAAAACAAGATAGAATTGAACAACCGTACAGGCATCTTTATCTTTTGCGTATTGCATACGGCTCTACAATGGAATTCATTTTTCCTTCCCATCGAAGAAACAGAAAATATAGGGTCTATCATACTAGACCCAGATCGGTAAATAATCCAATAACCATCCTTCCTTTTATTTTGGAGTAGTTAAAAAATACTATGATGGCTCCGTTACTTTATATTTATATAGATATTTATTTAGTCTTTTATTCAGCAATCCCAAAGTTTCTTTTTTTTATTCTTTCATAACATAATTAGTCTTCTGGGGTGAAAACAAAAAAGTTTGTGACGCTACAATAGGCTTCCGATAGATCAGATAAAATCGGAAATGCCCCTTATCTCATACTACTCTTTCGATATATAATCGAATGGTTTTTTTTGATTTTATCATATCGAATTCAAAATGCCATGCTATTATTACTTAATAGTCATATTTCATATGGCGAAGGCATAGTCTTCTTTTTTCTCTCAAATACAAAACTCATTGGCGCCGAGCATGAGGGAATGCTAGACGTTTGGTAATTTCTCCTCCGACCAGAATAAAAGATCCCATTGAAGCGGCTAATCCCATGCATATTGTCTGTACATCTGGTCCTACAAATTGCATAGTATCATAAATAGCTACTCCGGGTATTACCCACCCCCCGGGAGAGTTTATAAACAAATACAGATCTTTGGTATCATCCTCTATACTAAGATATACCATAAGACCAATAAGTTGATTCGAGATCTCGCTATCAACCTCTTGGCCTAAAAAAAGTAATCTTTCTCGATAAAGTCGGTTGATTAGGATAAAATTGTATCCTTAGGAACCGTACGCGCACCTTTTGATGCATACAGTTTACCAAAAATCGCGAAAAAAAGAATCAATGTGTAGATTACAGCCCGCATTCTTTTTTCATAGTGGACTCCTTCTAACAAAGGACTTTTTTTATTCCATTTTTATTTTTCAAGAAAGGTTCGTTTTGGTCTGTTTACTTTACCTATAAATATAAAAAAATAGAAAAGTAATTGACTAAATTTATCGAACGAACTTCTCATTGATGTATTGTTTCATCGAGATGGAATACAAATCACGATGTCATTTTCTTGTTACGGAATGGGTTTCTTCAATTTTGTTAGGTTTATGTTCTACTCCAAGTCAAGTAAAGATCGGCCCTATTTTTATTTGCACATATAGGACAAATGTCCCAATACCAAGTCTTTTTGATATGGCTTTTTTATTTTTCAATTTATTTTATGTCATGTCTTCTGCCAAATATTCAATGTATTCATTATATTACTCGATTGATTAAACAGTTTAAGATCACTCCTATTTTATTTATAAATTAAAAATAGAATATGATAAAGTTTGTAAACGGAGCTTGAATACTTATACTTCATTTTATTAGTCCAATCGAGACAACTATAAAGTATTCTAAACCATAAATTATTCTAATTGATAATATTAATCTGGATACCCCCCCCCCAAAAAAAAAAACAAAATAAATATAATTGCATTTCACGCTCCAAATTTTTGATAAGTCAATCAATCTTTTTTGGGCGAAAGAGAGGATATCTCGATTGGGGGAGAGAATGGGGGAATCCCATGTGACCCAATATATCTGACAAGTCGCACTATACGTCAACCCAAGATGCATCTTCCTCTCCAGGACTTCGAAAAGGCACTTTTGGAACACCAATAGGCATTAAATGAAAGAAAAAAAGAATTAAGTACTATATTTTACTTTGATGTGGAAGCGTAACAATGGGTTTATTTTCTTAATATTAATAAGATTAGCCTTTTTCATAGTTTATCCATAAAGTGAATAAGTTCATAACATAAAATAAAAAAAAAAGACAGAATGACTATGACTAAAGGAGAAAATTTTTAGGAATAGGTCTTTTTAATGATATGAACAAATATGTATGCTTTCACTCATAGAAAATGAACGTGGGATCCCTACCCCCTACCATTGCGTATTGGTACTTATCGGATATAGAATAGATCTGCTTCTTTTTGTTCCTACAAAGAGAACTCTTCCATTATTACTAAAAGAATAAGAATAGAACAAATATTAATATGAATCCTTTCTTCGAGATAATCTACTGAAAACTGAAAAAAGGGGGGGTACATAGCATAGTTTTTTCCAATGCAATAAAGTTACATAGTGTCTATTTTTCGTTGAGAAAGGGGTATTTCCATGGGTTTGCCTTGGTATCGTGTTCATACCGTCGTATTGAATGATCCGGGTCGTTTGCTTTCTGTCCATATAATGCATACAGCTCTAGTTGCTGGTTGGGCCGGTTCGATGGCTCTATACGAATTAGCGGTTTTTGATCCCTCTGACCCTGTTCTTGATCCAATGTGGAGACAAGGTATGTTTGTTATACCCTTCATGACTCGTTTAGGAATAACCAATTCATGGGGCGGTTGGAGTATCACAGGAGGGACTATAACGAATCCGGGTATTTGGAGTTACGAAGGTGTGGCCGGTGCACATATTGTGTTTTCTGGCTTGTGCTTTTTGGCAGCTATTTGGCATTGGGTGTATTGGGATCTAGAAATATTTTGTGATGAACGCACAGGAAAACCTTCTTTAGATTTACCTAAAATTTTTGGAATTCATTTATTTCTTTCAGGACTGGCTTGTTTTGGGTTTGGCGCATTTCATGTAACGGGGTTGTATGGTCCTGGAATATGGGTGTCCGATCCTTATGGACTAACCGGAAGGGTACAATTTGTAAATCCAGCGTGGGGTGTGGAAGGTTTTGATCCTTTTGTTCCGGGAGGAATAGCCTCTCATCATATTGCAGCAGGTACATTGGGCATATTAGCAGGTCTATTCCATCTTAGTGTCCGTCCGCCCCAACGTCTATACAAAGGATTACGTATGGGAAATATTGAAACTGTCCTTTCCAGTAGTATCGCTGCTGTTTTTTTTGCCGCTTTTGTTGTTGCTGGAACTATGTGGTATGGTTCAGCAACTACCCCGATTGAATTATTTGGTCCCACTCGTTATCAATGGGATCAGGGATACTTCCAGCAAGAAATATATCGAAGAGTTGGCGCTGGGCTGGCCGAAAATCAAAGTTTATCAGAAGCTTGGTCTAAAATTCCTGAAAAATTAGCTTTTTATGATTACATCGGCAATAATCCGGCAAAAGGGGGATTATTCAGAGCGGGCTCAATGGACAATGGGGATGGAATAGCTGTTGGGTGGTTAGGACACCCTATCTTTAGAGATAAAGAAGGTCGTGAACTTTTTGTACGTCGTATGCCTACTTTTTTTGAAACATTTCCGGTTGTTTTGGTAGACGGAGACGGAATTGTTAGAGCAGATGTTCCTTTTAGAAGGGCAGAATCGAAGTATAGTGTCGAACAAGTAGGTGTAACTGTGGAGTTCTATGGCGGCGAACTGAATGGAGTCAGTTATAGTGATCCTGCTACTGTGAAAAAATATGCTAGACGTGCTCAATTGGGAGAAATTTTTGAATTAGATCGTGCTACTTTGAAATCCGATGGTGTTTTTCGTAGCAGTCCAAGGGGTTGGTTTACTTTTGGACATGCTTCGTTTGCTCTACTCTTTTTCTTCGGACATATTTGGCATGGTGCTAGAACCTTGTTCAGAGATGTTTTTGCCGGTATTGACCCAGATTTGGATGCTCAAGTAGAATTTGGAGCATTCCAAAAACTTGGGGATCCGACTACAAGAAGACAAGGAGTCTGATATAAGATTTATTTCTTACTTTTCACCTTTATTTTTGTGATTTAACATAGTTTAACATAAATAGGGTACCGGATAAATATTGATTTGAATTGCTGCCTTTCCTTTGACTCTTTCTTTTGAGTTATCCGGGAGACGATCCAAAATAAACAGGTATGGAAGCTATAATTGTAAACCACAATCGAATCTATGGAAGCATTGGTTTATACATTCCTCTTAGTCTCGACTTTAGGAATCATCTTTTTCGCTATCTTTTTTAGGGAACCGCCTAAAGTTCCAACTAAAAAGATGAAATGATTTTTGATTATCTCTATCTCAATTGAATTAATGAGCCTCCCAATATTAATATTGGGGGGCTCATTAATTCAACTAGTCTCCGTGTTCTTCGAATGGATCTCTTAGTTGTTGAGAGGGTTGCCCAAAAGCAGTATATAAGGCGTACCCAGTAAAACTTACAAGTAAACCAGATATAGAGATGGCAACTAAGGTTGCTGTTTCCATTATTATATAATTTTAAGACTACAACGGATCTATGATAAGATCATTTATTTACAATATAATGGTATACAAAGTCAACGGCTCTCAATGAATACAAAATAGGATTTATGGCTACACAAACCGTTGAGGATAGTTCTAGATCTGGTCCAAGACGAACTATTATAGGGGATTTATTGAAACCATTGAATTCGGAATATGGTAAAGTAGCTCCCGGTTGGGGAACTACTCCTTTGATGGGTATCGCAATGGCTCTATTTGCGATATTCTTATCTATTATTTTGGAGATTTATAATTCTTCCATTTTACTGGACGGAATTTCAATGAATTAGATTAACAAGAACTACTAAATAGCTTTTCAATACAAAACCAAGTGAAGCATTTAGGTCGCTTTTAGTCCATTCTATTTTTTGGTAGTTCGACCGTGGAATTTCTTTGTTTCTGTATTTCCGGAATATGAGTGTGTGACTTGTTATAATTGATCCTATGGATACTACAGAAATCGGTTCTGTCATCTTGATACAGATGGTTTTACCTCGTCGGATATTCATTCTAGTATCTGGAACGCGCGGAATATATGAAATAGATTACAAACTATTATAACTATGATTCATATTTCATATTCAGACCTCGCTTGCCGGACTCCAAAAAAAGAATTAACCAAAAAGAGTTAAAAAAAAAAGGGTTAGAAGTTATAAATTGAAATATTTTGATTCTTTTTCTGCTTTTTTTATTTTGAATTAAAGGACAAACCGTTCTTTGTATTTTTATTCATTATATATATTCATTGAATAAGTGATGATCCACCGATTCTTACTCAGAGAATTTTTGGACTTATTTTGACGGTTTTATTGAATCATCGTGGTTGTAGTATGAATCTGAGGTTTTAATCGATTCTATAGGGTCTTAACAAGAGAATTCCTATCAATAATAAAGAAAACAGAAGTAAAGCTGCATTACACACAAATAAAAAATCAAAGAAAATAAAAAAAAAATAGGTAAATAGAAGATTCAAGAGGCCTGTAACCATCAACATAAAGACGAATGAGCCAACTTGATATTTTGGCATTATAACCACAAAGAAGAGCTTTCAGATTTTTATTCTTTCGTATCTTTAGAGAAAGATTGAATCATAGGATTAAAGAAGTTTTAAACTTTCTATTCCACATATCCGTTATAGCCAGTATTTGAGTGTTTCTGTTTGAGCCGTACGAGATGAAATTCTCATATACGGTTCTCAGAGGGGGAGTTCCTTGAGTTTACCTATCTCAATAAAGTCTATGACTGGTTCGAAGAACGTCTTGAGATTCAGGCGATTGCAGATGATATAACTAGTAAATACGTTCCTCCGCATGTCAATATATTTTATTGTTTAGGCGGAATTACGCTTACTTGTTTTTTAGTACAAGTAGCTACGGGATTTGCTATGACTTTTTACTATCGCCCGACCGTTACTGAAGCTTTTGCTTCTGTTCAATATATAATGACTGAAGCTAATTTTGGTTGGTTAATCCGATCAGTTCATCGATGGTCGGCAAGTATGATGGTCCTAATGATGATCCTGCACGTATTTCGTGTGTATCTCACCGGTGGCTTTAAAAAACCTCGTGAATTGACTTGGGTTACAGGTGTGATTCTGGCTGTATTGACCGCATCTTTTGGTGTGACTGGTTATTCCTTACCTTGGGATCAAATTGGTTATTGGGCAGTCAAAATTGTAACAGGTGTACCGGAAGCTATTCCTGTAATAGGATCTCCTTTGGTAGAGTTATTACGTGGAAGTGCTAGTGTAGGACAATCCACTCTGACTCGTTTTTATAGTTTACACACTTTTGTATTACCTCTGCTTACTGCCGTATTTATGTTAATGCACTTCCCAATGATACGTAAGCAAGGCATTTCTGGTCCTTTATAGAGAATAAAGAATATTATATAGATCATAGATATTTGTAATCAGTCATTTATCACTTCACTCAGGGTAGGAACAATAGGATTTCATTGCTATAAATATGGATTATTGAAAAGAATAAAACATGTATTTGGATATTTCCCTTCAACCCCACAAAATTGTATTATTTCTTTGACACTAATGGTTGAAGTGAATTCTCCGAAGAGAAAATGGATTATGGGAGTGTGTGACTTGAACTATTGATTAGTCCGTGCAGATATATTCCTTATCTGCCACATTTGTTTGAATTCACAACTAAATGTGTCTTTGTTCCAACCACCGCGTAAGTCCCATACAGAGAATAGGCTGGTTCACTTGAATAGAATCTTTTCTATGATCAGACTTTATTATGTCGTGCGTGAACAGGCTC